GATCAGAAAAAAAACAAGTAAAAATAGATTCAAATAATAGGTTAAAGTTTTCATTGAACGCAATTCTAACTAACCCTAAGCGTGAAAAAAAATCTATTGGAATAAACAAAATAGGTAAAAAACCCCCTCGATGGTCATACAAATTAATCAATGAGTTGGAACAACATTTTAAAAAACGACGAAAAGAACAAGGCATAATGCAAGGGCTGGATCACCAGCTTCGAACAAGAAGATTTAAACGTATAGCTTTTTTAACTCGTTCCAGACGAAGTTTTAAGAAGTCTCATTTCAAGAATTATAATCTTTATAGAAAATTTAATAGAGATTCGGGTTTTATAAGTTATTTAGAAGAACCGGATTTTCGTCGAGCCGTAATAAAAGGATCTATGCGCGTTCAAAGGCGTAAAATGGTTATTTGGGGACCCTCTCAAGGAAATCCCCATTCCCCCCTTTTTTTGGAAAAAATGGAGGATTTTCCTTTTCCTATATCTAACCTAATGAATTTTTTTTTTAATATTAGAGATTGGTTGGGTAAAAAGTCAGAATTCGAAATTTTAGATCAACAATTCCAAATAAAAAAAAATAACCAGGAAGACGCAATGGAATTCTGGGATAACATTCCATATGCACAAAAAACAAGAAGTGTTCTGTTACTAGCTCAATCAATTTTTAGAAGATATATTAAATTACCCTTATTCATAATAGTTAAGAATATTGGCCGTATTTTATTACGGCAATCTCCGGAATGGTATGAGGATTTCCAAGATTGGAATAGAGAAATTTATCTAAAGTGCAGCTATAATGGTCTTCAATTCTCCAAAACGGAATTTCCTAAAAATTGGTTAAGAGAAGGTTTTCAGATCAAAATCCTATATCCTTTTCATTTGAAACCTTGGCACAGATCTAAACTACGACTCTCTGATAGCGATCGAAAGCAACAGGATTATTTTGATTCTTGTTTTTTAACAGTTTTGGGAATGGAAACAGAATATCCTTTTGGGCCTCCTCGAAAAACACCTTCCTTTTTTGAACCTATTTTGAAAGATATAGACTATAAAGTCGAAATCAGAAAATTCCATTTTAGAGTTCGAAGAGTTTTAAAAAAAATAACAAAGAAACAAACAAAAGCTGTTTTATTTGTAAAACAAATAATAAAAGAACTTTTAAAAGGAACAAAAATTCCATTATTTATACCGAGAGAAATATATGAATCAAGTCAAACTCAAACAGAAAATGATTCTATAATCAGTAATAAGATAATTCATGAATCACTTAGTCAAAATCGAGCTACAGGTTGGACAAATTATTTACAGGCAAAAGAAGAAATGAAACATAGAATTGATAGAAGAAAGACAATCAGAAATCAAATAGAAAAAATGAAAAAAAATAAAAAGAATAATGGAGAATCACCCCCAAAAATTTGGAAACTATTAAAAAGAAAAAATATTGAATTATTAATTCAATTTTGCATTGAAAAAATATACATTGATATCTTTCTATGTATCATTAATATGCGCAGAATCACTCTATACCTTTTTATGGAATCAACAAAAAAAATTGTTGAGAAATACATTGACAATAATAAAAGAAATCAAGATCAAGAAAGGATTAATAAAACAAAACAAAATCAAATTGACTTTATTTCGCCTATGACTATAAAAAAGATATTTGATAATTTTAGAAATAGTAAGCGAAAGTCACATATTTTTTTTGATTTATCTTACTTGTCACAAAAATATGTATTTTTTAAATTATCACAAACCCAAGCAATTAACTTCAATAAGGTAAGATCTATTCTTCAATATAATGGACCATCTTTTTTTCTTAAGAATGAAATAAAGGATTTTTTTGGAAGACAAGGAATATTTGATTCCGAAATAAGACATAAGAAACTTCCAAATTATGGAATGAATCCATGGAAAAACTGGTTAAGAGGTCATTATCAATACGATTTATCTCAGATTACATGGTCTAGATTAGTCCCCCAAAAATGGCGAAATGGGATAAATACCTCTCAAAATAATGATTTAAAGAAATGGTATTCCTATGAAAAAGACCCTTTTTTTTATTACAAAAAAAAACAAAATTGGAAAGTCTATTTATTATCAAATAAAGAGGATAATTTTGAAAAAAACTATAGATATGATCTTTTATCATATAAATATATTCATTCTGAAACTAAGAAGAAATCCTTTATTTATAGAACATCATTAGAAAGAAATAAGAAGCAGGAAAATTCCACCAGAAATAAAGAAAACTTTTTTAACATACTCAAGAATATTCCTATGAAGAATTATCTAGGAAAAAGTGATATTATATATATGGAAAAAAATACGGATAGAAAATATTTGGGGTGGAAATTTAATACAAAAACTCAGGTTGAACCAAATAAGGACCAAATAAAGGATCAATTTCATATTTTTTATCTTCCAATTGATTCAAATTGCAAAATCAATTACAAAAGGGTCTTTTTTGATTGGATGGAAATATCTTTTGATTG